AGAGGAATAATTGGAAGGGTTGTCTCGAACTTCTTCATAGCATTATCGATTAGAAATGCATTTTCGAGCATTTGACTCCGTACCACCAAAGTATTTAGTCGCCCTATGGAAAGATAGCCCAGAAAATTGATATAATCTTTGTATAAGTGGTTTATATGAACCCTTCCGAGTTGAAACCACACACGAAAATGCCATTGCCATAAATTGACAAGATAATATTTCCATTTATTCATCAGAAGAGGCGTATCTTTTGAAGCCAGAATAAATTTTCCTTGATATCTAACATAATGCATGATAGGATCCTTGAACAACCATAAGATGTCCTGAAAATCATTAGCAAAGACTTCGACAAGATCTTCTACTTTTCCATAAAAATCGATTTGCTCAAGAAGGAGTCCAGAAGATGTTGATCGTAAATGAGAAGATTGGTTACGGAGAAAAAAGAAAATGGATTCATATTCATATCCATGAGAATTATATAGGAACAAGAAAAATCTTGGATTACTTGTTAAAAAAATGGAAATTGATTTCTTTGGAGTAATAAGACTATTCCAATTAAAATACTCGTGAAGAAAAAATCGCAATAAATGTAAAGAAGAGGCATCTTTTACCCAGTAGCGAAAGGTTTGAACCAAGATTTCCGGGCGAATGGGGTGGGGTATTAGTACATCTAAGACATAATTTAAATGTGAGAAATTGTCCTCGAAAAAAGGAAATATTGAATGAATTGATTGGAAATTATGAGATTTCGCCATTTCTTTTTCTTTTGCTTTCTCTTCTAAAAAAGAGACTAATCGTAGAGAAAATGGAATTTCCACAATGACTGCAAACCCCTCCGATATAATTTGAGAATACAAATTATTGTTGTGTCCAATAAAGTGATTTGGATTAGAATCATTAGCATAAATACTCAAATGAATCCGTTGAATCCGTTGATACGTTCTAGTAATTAAACGTTTCACACTTAGTGAACTAGATTTATTGTCATAACCGACGGTTTCCAACGAAATCGTCGATTTATTTAAATGAGCAAGTGCATAAATAGACTCTCGAAAAAGAAGTGGGTATAGGAAGTTGTGTTGCTGAGATCCATCTAGTTCTAAATATATTTGAAATTCTTTCATTTAAACATTTCAAATTTGATTGAAACCAAGGGTAAGGGATTTATTGGATTATCAAATGATACATTGGGTTATCAAATGATACATAGTGCGATACAGTCAAAACAAGGTATTGTAGTAAAAAAAAAATGGATACCTTGGAAACGGGTAGACTCATTACCGGATTCTCGATTTTCTCATTTTCCATTTAATTTAATTGGTTTATATTTGTTATAGTATAAATAGGTGGTTAGAAATCTTTTATTTTTTCAATCCAACCGCTCTTTTGATTTTGGAAAAAAAATATCTTTATCAATATACTGCTTCTTCTACACATTCATCTCCAACCCATAATAGGGACGAACTAATAGTTAGGACTCATTAGAAAAATTGATAATCTACTCATGGTAAACCCTTTCCCCACATTAAGAACTAATCTCTTTTTAACGTTTAATTAGATCAGGGAATCATTCAAATGAAATTCAGAACAGAAGCTCGTTGCTTTTTATTTCCCTATAATTGGAACCATTTTTATTTCCCTATAATTGGAACCATAGGGCTCTATCCATTTATTCACTCGACCCAACTTTGAATTCACTTTTTTTGTTCGGTGCCAAGAATTCAAACCCTATTTTGAAGCGATTGAATCAGAATCAAATTTTCTCAAAATTTTCCATTGGTACGACATGCTGGTTTTTCCATTAATTCCTTTCAGGATCAGTCGTGGTCTTACAAACTATCCCGATGGTATGGACGAATCCTTTGTTTCATAGAAATGTGTAAAAGATGCTAGACGCACTTAAAAGCCGAGTACTCTACCGTTGAGTTAGCAACCCGAATAATTCGAATGGTTAGATACAATCGGAATAAAAAAAAGACTTCTTGGATAACAGTAAATCCAGCGAACCCGTCATTTGAATTTTGAATGAAATAAAGAAAAAAAAAAAAAAAAGAAATCTCGGGTTGATTCAATCAATCAGTAAAATAAACAAGTTGAATCCCCTGTTTTGTGATTTATTAATTGATTTACAACGACAAACGACAAAACGCCCGGTTTCGGTTGCGAATAATGTAAATTTTTCTATTTCTCGACCCAATTTCTTCATTGTATTCATTTGATCTTTTTTAGATGCATCTTATATCAATAAAATTCTAGGAATAAAATAAATTTTTGTCCTTATACTTTCAGAACATGATATTCTATAGGAGAAATATGAAATAGGAATAATAAATAGGTATGAATAGAACAAAAAAGGGGGGAGTAGTAAAGAAAAAGAAAAAAGTTATACAAAACTAGATAGGAGTTATCCACACCCACTTTTTTTGTTCTATTCCTTAATTGAAATTGAATTTTGTTTGATTAAAATGAAGTTCCGTAAAAACCCCTGCCTTCTTTGAAATATCATGGACCGTTCCTGTAGGTTGAGCGCCCTTGTCAAGGAAATATAAAATAGCAGGAAAATTGAAATGCGTTTGATTATTTATCGGATCATAAAAACCCACTTTCCGAAGATCTCTTCCCTCTCTTCGGGATCGAGCATCAATTGCAACAATTCGATAAACAGCTCATTGGGATAGATGTAGATGAACAATACCCCCCCTAGAAACGTATAAGAAGTTTTCCCCTCGTACGGCTCGAGAAAAAATGATTAGAAGTTGTGTCTATTAGAAATTGAAGTCCTTCTTTTTTTTTGTTCTTTTTCGAAAAAAAAAAAGCATTCGTACTCTCATAACTCAAGTTGGATAACTTTTAAATAGCCCTAAAGATTTTCTTTAGGGATTTCTTTTTTTGAGTGGTCTCTAACCCCTTTTTTGTTTGTCTCGTTTCTAATCTATTTTTTTATTCTTGATTCCCATTCTGATCGAATTGTTGAGACAATTGAAAACGGTATTTCCTTGTTCCAGGATCCTTTATCTTTGCCTTGAATCATTGGGTTTAGACATTACTTCGGTGATCTTTCGTTTTCTAAAATGGCGGCAACACGCCCCTTTTTGCGATTTGATTCTATCAAAGAATCAACCAAACAATTGATTCTTGCATGATACACTTTTCATCGAAAGAGTTTTATCAATTCCAACAAATTTTCGTTTTGGATTTCAAAATTGCTCGAATCGGATCCTTTCAATTTCTATATCGAAAATATACTTACGAAGTTTGTTCCAACTTATTGATTGGTATTAACCCTAGATCCTTGCCCTTGCAAAATGAACAAATACTTTCTACTCAAGCTCCATCATGTCCTATTTACACTACACCCCAACAAAAAACGAGAATTCTAGTAGAACAGAACAAAGTATGTCGAGTCAAGAGCCCATTCATTTCTAGATAATCGAAAATCGAAAACGGCGGATGGAAAAAAATCCACAGCGGATCATGTCTTTCAAGTCGCACGTTGCTTTCTACCACATCGTTTCAAACGAAGTTTTACCATAACCTTTTTCTAGTTTTGAACCGGTCTGTAATTGATTCAATTATGGAATCATGAATAGTCATTGCTTCGGTCAATACTCAGTATTTTTTCCTTCGATATGAAAGGAATAGTTCATTTATGAGGAAGAAGCCGCAGTAAGAATTCAATTTTACCCTCTATGTTTATTGCATAATTTTATTGCATGAATGCAATATTTCTTTTTATTTAGAAATAAAAAGAACACGAATAAAAAAAAAAGATAAGGAAGATAGAGGTTTTCGCATTTCGATTTCGAATGTATCTTTGCAAATTCACGGAGCTAGGGTACGTAAGGATTTTTTAAGCAACTAACTTAAATATGAAAGTGAAAGGGAGGGGGGTAGCCTAAAAGGCCCATCCGACTTTTTTTGAATTCAAACTCTTGTGATCTATGTTCCCATTTTACTTGGATCACAAATGGATTCAGTTAAATTTTCGTATTATTTGAACTCGATTCAATTTGTGAAAAAACATCGGATTCAGAGAAGAATTTTGATTATGATATTCTGATATATATAAGAGTCCGCTCTGGGACGGAAGGATTCGAACCTCCGAATAGCGGGACCAAAACCCGTTGCCTTACCACTTGGCGACGCCCCATTTCAATTTCTATTCGATATTAATAAACACAAATATTGGTTGTTCGTCAATTCCCGGCCAAATCTCTATGGAATCAATTCGATTTTTGTTTTATTTAGGGTTCAAATTTTGACACGAGTCCATGGAGAATGAAACTCCATTTATTGATCATTACATATAATTCAATTAAGATATTGTATGAAAGTATGATTTCTTCTATTCTCTTGTAAGAATTGAAGGGTTTTTGTTTTGATTGGTTCGGTTCAAAGAAGTATTTTTTTTGTCTACCTTACTTTCTTTTCTTCATTTTTAGCTTATATCAATAACATATTAATAACTCAATCAAAATACAATTATCTCCAAGAAAATAATGTTTGTTATGCTTAATATCTTTAGTTTGATCTATATCTGTCTTAATTCTGCCCTTTATTCGAGTCCTTTTTTATTCGCCAAATTACCCGAGGCCTACGCTTTTTTGAATCCAATTGTAGATGTTATGCCAGTAATACCTCTTCTCTTTTTTCTCTTAGCCTTTGTTTGGCAAGCTGCTGTAAGTTTTCGATAAGATCTTTAATACTGTCCTAGAAAATTTCATGATTTATTCAAGCTCGAGAAAAAAAATTCTAACAATTGATAAGACCAGAGGAGTCTTACAATATGAACGAACCCTCAAGTCAAACAGTCAAATTCTTGGGCAGACACGATAAATTTAGATTTCCCCATTTCAGGATTCTGACCTTTTTTCACTGAAAGACCCTATTAAGGTCCACTACAATATCGAATTCGAATTGTGTGAATTTCTAAAAAAAAATTCTTTTGTATTTCTATAAATTTGAAAAACCACTTCATTTCTTGGTGTCAAAATAGGATATGTAGTATAAAAATAGCGAATCGATTCTCTTTTTTCCCCCCAAAAAAATTTGGAGATTGTGTAATGCTTACTCTCAAACTCTTTGTTTACACCGTAGTTATATTCTTTGTTTCTCTCTTCATCTTTGGATTCCTATCTAATGATCCAGGGCGTAATCCTGGACGTGAAGGTGAAGACTAAAAAAAAATACATTTTTCTTTACTTTATTCTTAGAAAAGTTCTTAGGAGTTGATTTTAGCTATTCCACATCTTTAACTAGTCAAATAAAAAAAACAAAAGGGTTTGCTAAATTCAAATTTGAAAGATACCAAGCCATCGACGCAAAGGGAAAGAGAGGGATTCGAACCCTCGGTACGAATAGCTCGTACAACGGATTAGCAATCCGACGCTTTAATCCACTCAGCCATCTCTCCTAATTGAAAAAAGATAATTACGATGTTACATTACACAAAAGAAAAGAGAATGCTTGAAAAAAAGGCCTTTCTTTACTTTCACTTTATTATATAGCTTATCTCGATTTTTTATTGTATTTTGTATTGTATTATACAGATGGATACAACTTTTATCAGCAATTCTATTTTCAATTTATAGAAAATTAAAATAAAGAATGGCCTCGAAAGAGATATCTCGAATCAAAATAGAAAAAACAAAGGAAAGAATATCTCTTTACAAAAAGTCTTTTTTTTATTTCCACGGCCTGGTCTGGTCTGGTCAGTACCCAGCTGGGCCTTTTTTTGTTCCAACAAACCATACCGCCAAATCATAGAAAAAAAGATTTAGATAGAATCAAAGTGTCATTTCTTATTATTTATTATTCTTTTGTTTTTTCTTCTTTTTCTTTTTTTTTTATTTATTTAATTGACTTTTACTGGATACTGGAAAAAGGGAAAAACGGAACGATGGATTTTTGCACAATGCATTTTATGTTATGGCTTAAATTGTTTTGTAGAGCCGTATCTGTCAAAATTCCGTCAAGTTCAAGAACCAAATTTTTTATTTTATTTAGTTATTTAATTTCGTTTTTTAAACGGAATAAGTCCTCTTTTCCTAATTTCATTAGGACTCCTGACAAACGCGTCAAGACTTTAATCTCTAATTTTCATTTCATGATTGTTTTTTTTTTATTTTTGTCCTATCTTAATTACGTCCGATTCCCTTGTTCGACAAAAGGTCCATTTCTATACAATAATCGTATTGTAGCGGGTATAGTTTAGTGGTAAAAGTGCGATTCGTTCTATTAATCCTCTTAATAGTTAAGGGGTCCTTCAGTTTCATTCATATTCCGATCAAAAACTTTATTTCTGAAAAGGATTCAATTTGAATCCTTTACCTCTAAATGAAAGATTCGAGGAAGAATATAAATTCTCGTGATTTGTATCCAAGGGTCAATTAGAAATTTCAAATTTGGATTATGAAATTACGAAACATAATTTTTGGGAATTTGGAATTGGATCAATCTTTCGAATTGAATAATATAAGTAAGGGATCCATGGATAAAGATAGAAAAGTTGATTTCCAATCGTAACTAAATCTTCAATTTTAATTTTGGTTTTGCATAGGGTAGATTGAAGCAAAATAGCTATTAAACGAGAACTTTGGTTTACTAGAGACATCGCCATATTCATATCCTATTTTTTTAGCTCGGGAGAAAACAAGTACTTTTCCTAAGGATTCTCTCAAATAGAAATAAAGAACGAAATAACTAGAAAGATTGGGATTGTTATAATGGCCCTCTTCTAGAGGGATCATCTAGAAAGCGAATTGTTTTGAATGCATTCAGACAAAAAAAGCTGACATAGGTGTTATGGGTCGAATTTTTTTATTTCGTTCCCGTCTTCTATCTTGGAAATTTTTTCATCTTCCATAAAGGAGCCGAATGAAACCAAAGTTTCATGTTCGGTTTTGAATTAGAGGCGTTCAAAATGGTGAATCGACGTCGACTATAACCCCTAGCCTTCCAAGCTAACGATGCGGGTTCGATTCCCGCTACCCGCTCCATATAATAATTATATCAATTATTATATCAATTCAGCGATGCATTAATTCAATTTGAATTAATGCATCACTGAATTGAATACGTAATTCCGGAAATTTTCTCACTGATTCTTTATGTTATTTTTTCCGAACAAGAGATAGGAAAGAAAAATGCGAAAAAAAAAAAAATTAGAATGAAAAGCGTCCATTGTCTAATGGATAGGACAGAGGTCTTCTAAACCTTTGGTATAGGTTCAAATCCTATTGGACGCAATTTTTTTTGCATTTCCAGAGTATATATTATATATTTTATATACTTTTATTATGATATAATCGATATTATTATATTAATAAATTAATAAATTATTCGATTAATAATTTTCACATAAAAAGTAAAATTTCTTATATTTCTATCTTATTTAGCCTTATATCTTATTTGACTTATATCTTATTTATTTTATTAATAGTCAATATTAAATAAAGTACTAGAAAGATTAAGAGTGATAGATTTTTTTATTTATAATTG